ATTATTTTTAATTGTTTAATTCGCGAGGAGCTGGATGAGAAGAAACTCTCGTGTCCGGTTCTGTAGTAGAGATGGATGGAATTGCTAAACAACCATCAACTATAACCCCAAAAGAACCAGATTCCGTAAACAACACAGAGGAAGAATGAAAGGAATATCTTATCGAGGTAATCGTATTTGCTTCGGTAGATATGCTCTTCAAGCGCTTGAACCCGCTTGGATCACATCTAGACAAATAGAAGCAGGGCGGCGAGCAATGACACGAAATGCACGCCGCGGTGGAAAAATATGGGTACGCATATTTCCAGACAAACCTGTTACAGTAAGACCTACAGAAACACGTATGGGTTCGGGGAAAGGATCTCCCGAATATTGGGTAGCTGTTGTTAAACCCGGTAGAATACTTTATGAAATGAGCGGAGTAGCAGAAAATATAGCTAGAAGGGCTATTTCAATAGCGGCATCTAAAATGCCTATACGAACTCAATTCATTCTTTCTGGATAGGAGTGTAGAAACAAACGAAAGGAGTTTTTGGGATGAAAAAAAAAACAATTGCAGGTTTCTTTTTTTGTTTTGAACAAATAATATTTCTTTTTTTTTATTTATACCTTTGCATTGAAAAAGAAAAAACCGATAAAAAAATGATATGATTCAACCTCAAACCCATTTGAATGTAGCGGATAACAGCGGGGCCCGAGAATTGATGTGTATTCGAATCATAGGAGCTAGTAATCGACGATATGCTCATATTGGTGACATTATTGTTGCTGTAATCAAGGAAGCAGTACCAAATACACCTCTAGAAAGATCAGAAGTGGTCCGAGCTGTCATTGTACGTACTTGTAAAGAACTCAAACGCGACAACGGTATGATAATACGATATGATGACAACGCTGCGGTTGTTATTGATCAAGAAGGAAATCCAAAAGGAACCCGAATTTTCGGCGCGATCGCCCGGGAATTAAGACAGTTAAATTTCACTAAAATAGTTTCATTAGCACCTGAAGTATTATAGGGGAAGACCTTAATATAGTATTTGAATGAAATTGATTAAATTTATTTAATTAATTAGTAAATTGTTTATCTATCACGTATATATCTTTAATAATTCATAAATATAAAAAAAAAAAAAAGAATTCATAAATATTAAAAAATTCAGAAAAAAAGAAAAAGAGCATGTTGATTATATCAAAATTCGGGGGAAACAAAAATCTTAGTTTATCATGAGTAAAGACACTATTGCTGACATAATAACCTCTATACGAAATGCTGACATGAATAAAAAAAGAACAGTTCGAATACCATCTACTAACATCACTGAAAATATTGTTAAAATCCTTTTACAAGAAGGTTTTATTGAAAACGTGAGAAAACATCAAGAAAGCAATAAATATTTTTTGGTTTTAACCCTACGACATAGAAGAAATAGGAAAGGACCATATAGAACTGTTTTAAATTTAAAACGGATCAGTCGACCCGGTCTACGAATATATTCTAACTATCAACGAATTCCTAGAATTTTAGGCGGAATGGGGGTTGTAATTCTTTCTACTTCTCGAGGTATAATGACAGACCGAAAGGCTCGACTAGAAGGAATCGGCGGAGAAGTTTTGTGTTATATATGGTAATCTTTCTAATAGCCGACACGGTCATATTTGTGAAAAAAGAGAAAGGACAAGTTTATAATATTATCCCTCTTACATTAGTTGATACTTCAAAGCGGTTTTACCTGGAATGAAACAACAAAAATGGATTCATGAGGGTTTAATTACTGAACAACTTACCGATGGTATGTATCTTCCGGATTCATTTAGATAACAAAAAAATTATTCTGGTTTTTGTTTCGTAAAGGATTTCATGTAGTTTTATACGTATACTACCAGGAAATAGACTCAAAATTGAGGTAAGTCCTTATGATTCAACCAAAGGGCGTATAATTTAGAGACTCCAAAGCAAAGACTTGAATGATTAGGCGGTTTTTTCAATTTCAACATTCTTTCGTGAGGATACAATTCGAAATTAAAAATTTCAAGAAACTTATTTTCTTCCAATAAGTAGATTCGGAATTAAAAAAAGGAATGACAAATATGAAAATAAGGGCCTCCGTTCGTAAAATTTGTGAAAAATGTCGATTGATCCGTAGGCGGGGACGAATTATAGTAATTTGTTCTAACCCGAGACATAAACAAAGACAAGGATAATCTTTCTAAAACAAAAAGACTCTCGAAATCTAAAGGACCCGATGTACAGATGTACAAATAAATAAAATAAGTAAAAAAAAAAAAAAAAAGAATAAAGATCTGTTTTGACATGAAATGGATATATCCATATATCTCTGACTTATATTTATGAGATGATAAAATATGGCAAAACCTATACCAAAAATTGGTTCGCGTAGAAATAGACGTATTGGTTCACGTAAGAATACACGTAGAATCCCCAAGGGAGTTATTCATGTTCAAGCAAGTTTCAACAATACCATTGTGACTGTTACAGATG